TGCTGTGTATTATCAACGATTTCTACATAAGTCGGTGAGATGATATCTTGAGCTGTTACATACCCAGGACCCTTAATACAAATAGACGCGTCACAAGTTCCGTATAAATTACTTCTCAATACTATTTCTTTCAAATTCATTAAAATTTCATGTACTGATTCTTGAATACCCACTATGGTAGAATATTCGTGTGGTATTTTCTCAGATCTTGCACGTGTAATATATGTTCCTTCTATTTCTCCAAGTAAAGCTCTTCGCATCGCAATGCCTATGGTGTCGGCTTGACCTTTCATAAGTGGAGACAAAAGAAAACGTCCATAAGAAAGGCGCTTACTGTCTGTCCTCGATTCAACACACTTCCACTCTAGTGTCCGAGTAGATATGGTTACTTTCTCTCGAACCATAGTAATATAATATTATTTGGTCGAATTGTTTATTTCTCTTGAAATTTCTTTAATGTTGATTTTTTTTTACACGCGTCTTTTTTTAGGGGGTCTACAGCCATTATGTGGCATAGGAGTTACATCCCGTACAAAAGTTAATAGTATACCACTTCGACGAATAGCCCGTAATGCTGCATCTCTTCCGAGACCGGGACCCTTTATCATGACCTCTGCTCGTTGCATACCTTGATCGACTACTGTACGAATAGCATTTCCAGCTGCGGTTTGAGCAGCAAAAGGTGTCCCTCTTCTTGTACCCCGAAATCCACAAGTACCGGCAGAAGACCAAGAAACCACTCGACCTCTTACATCTGTAACAGTCACAATGGTATTATTGAAACTTGCTTGAACATGAATAAATCCCTTTGGTATTCTACGTGTATTCTTACGTGAACCAATACGTCCATTCCTACGCGAACCAATTCTTGGTATAGTTTTTGCCATATTTTATCATCTCATAAATATGAGTCATATATATATAGATAAATGGATATATCCATTTCTTATCAAAACAGATCCTTTTTTTTTATTTGTAGATCGGGTCTTTTAGAAAGTCTTTTTTAGACTATCCTTGTCTTTGTTTATGTCTCGGGTTGGAACAAATTACTATAATTCGTCCCCGCCTACGGATTAGTCGACATTTTTCACAAATTTTACGAACAGAAGCTCTTATTTTCATATTTTTCATACCTTAACTTTAATTTTGAATCGACTTCTTGGAAGAAAATAAGTTTCTTGAAATTTTTAATTTCGAATCGTATTCCCACGAAAAGGAGAAAAGTTAAAAAAACACCTAATCATTCGAATCTTTGTTGCGGAGTCGATAAATAATACGCCCTCTGCTTGAATCATAACGACTTACTTCAATTTTTACTCTATCTCCTGGCAGTATCCGTATAAAACTACGTCGGATCTTTCCTGAAACATAACCTAAAATAAGATCCTCATTATCTAAACGAACCCGGAACATGCCATTGGGAAGCGATTCAGTAATTAAACCCTCATGAATCCATTTTTGTTCTTTCATTCCGGGTAAAACCTCCTTAAAGTATTAACTAATGTAGGAGGAACAAGATTATACACTTCGCATTTTTTTTTTTAGTTTTTTTTTCACAACAAATAGGAAGTCTCGTATCCAATGCGGATATAAGAAGTATTACCATATATAACACAAAATTTCTCCGCCTATTCCTTTTAGTCGAGCCTCTCGGCCTGTCATTATACCTTGAGAAGTGGAAAGAATTACAATTCCCATTCCGCCTAAAATTCTAGGAATTCTTTGATAGTTAGAATAGATTAGTAAACCAGGCCGGCTGATCCGTTTTAAATTTAAAAGATTTCTATAGGGCCCTTTTCTATTTCGTTTATGTCGCAGGGTTGAAACCAAAAAATATTTGTCGCTTTCTCGATGTTTCCTCACATTTTCGATAAAACCTTCTCGTAAAAGTATTTTAACAATGTTTTCGGTGATATTAGCATATGCTATTCGAAGGACTCTTTTTCTATCCATATCAGCATTGCGTATAGAGGTTAATATGTCAGCAATAGTGTCCTTACTCATAATGGAGTAAAATTCTTGTTGCCTAAAAATTTTGATATAATCAACATGTTTTTTGCTTTTTTTTACTTATTTTATTTGTTTATGAATAAAAATTATATTATTAAATTAAAGGTATATGCGTAAAACACAATCTACTAAATGAATTTGAATCTATTTCTTTCTAATACCCTACTATAACTATATCATAGTCTCATCTTATATTTTAAGACTATTATAATACCTCGGGCGCCAATGAGACTATTTTAGTAAAATTTAAATGCCTCAATTCCCGGGCGATCGCACCAAAAACGCGAGTTCCTTTAGGATTTCCTTCTTGGTCAATGACAACTGCGGCATTGTCATCATATCGTATTAGCATACCGTTGTCACGTTTCAGTTCCTTACGGGTACGTACAATTACAGCTCTGACCACTTCTGATCTTTCTAGGGGCATATTTGGTACTGCTTCTTTAATCACAGCAACAATAACGTCACCAATATAAGCATATCGACGATTACTAGCTCCTATGATTCGAATACACATCAATTCTCGAGCCCCGCTGTTATCTGCTACATTCAAATGTGTCTGAGGTTGAATCATTTTTTTATTTGTTGTTTCAATGCAAAAAAAAAAAAGAAAGAAATATTCTTTGTCAAAAGAAAAAAAAAGAAACCTTGCCTTTTTCATTCCCAGGCTCTATTTTCTTTAGTTCTACATTCTTATACCAAAATAATAAATTGAGTTTTGATAGGCATTTTGGACGCTGCTATTGAAATTGCTTTTCTGGCTATATTTTCTGCGACTCCGCCCATTTCATAAAGTATTCGACCTGGTTTAACAACAGCTACCCAATATTCAGGAGAGCCCTTACCCGAACCCATACGTGTTTCTGTGGGTCTTACTGTAACCGGTTTGTCGGGAAATATACGTACCCATATTTTTCCACCACGACGTGCATTTCGTGTCATTGCCCGGCGCCCCGCTTCTATTTGCCTAGATGTGATCCAAGCGGGTTCAAGCGCTTGAAGAGCATATTTACCGAAACTAATATGGTTACCTCGATAAGACATTCCCTTCATTCGTCCTCTATGTTGTTTACGGAATCTGGTTCTTTTGGGGTTATAGTTGATGGTTGTTTCTGAATTCCATCTCTACTACAGAACCGGACGTGAGAGTTTCGTCTCATCCAGCTCCTCACGAATAAAAGTATTCAAAATATTTAATTTGAATTGAAATATGTTTAATGAATAATAGATGAAATTGCGAGATTCTTTGATATTTCATCTAATCTATTAGTCATTTGTATATACCTTGTTTAGGTATTTTGGATATATAACTAAACATATTAAATATATATTTCTATTTATTTTTTATTTTTATCAAAAATATTTTTTTTTTTTTCATTTTATCGTATCGGATTGCCCTAAATCCAAAATTTAGCAATCCAAAAAATAACGTTTTCGCGGGCGAATATTTACTCTAATATCTATTTCAGTTGTAAGGTTAGTTCATTACGTCTCAGATCAGAATAGATAAATTATTTCTCAGTTCCTTTCGCCATCCCAACCAATGAATTGTTAGGCTTTGGTTTCAATAAAATCTTCTGCATTCATGGGTTCCATCGTTCCCATCGCTTCTTGTTTAATGGTTAGGTCTTAATTCTACAACGGAGCTCTTAATTCAATTTGTTCTTGAGTCAATTTTCTTAGTCTTTATTGGCTCAGGGCTCTTGGTTTTTTTGTTCTATATCTATCATTTAATTATGTATGAATCAGTATTGATGCTTTATTACATTGCCTTTTATGAGATGACTCATAGACCTTACATATTGGAATTCTATATCATCGATATTCTTTTTCTCTCTTTCTCTCATCCCTCTACCCACATCTTTTTTCTATATTCTGGTTCACAACTTAGAATCAGATTTTTTTATTTTTTTAGTTTATGAAAAAGAGATTTCAGTTGCTACAATGATATGAATAATCTATCATATCTTGACTGGTTTGTTGGATTTAGATAATGCGAAGTAATGAGTTGGTTTTTAGTTCTATAGTTATTAGTTTATACTAGGGGGCTTTTTTTTTAATCTTATCCCTAAAAAAACCAACGAGTCACACACTAAGCATAGCAATTATATCAAAAATTCAATCGAATTTTTATTCAACCCTATAAAATTAAAGAATTACGGAATTAAGAGCTTTTTTTTATCTTTAATCAAAAAAATGAACGAGTTTCTTATTTTTTGTTGGATTTTGGGGGTAAAAAAAAAAGAAAAGTCAAGGAATTTTATTCCTCATCTATAAATATCCAAATTTTGATACCTAATGCGCCACAGATAGTTCGAACCGTATAGGCACAATAATCAATTTTAGCTCGAATGGTTTGTAGGGGAACTCTACCTTCTCTGATCCATTCGACACGTGCAATTTCTTTTCCATCAATGCGTCCTGCAATTTGTACTTTCATTCCTTTTATATTTGCTTGTTCGGTTAATTCAATAGCCTTTTTCATTGCTTTGCGAAAAGAAACTCTATTTTTTAATTGTCCGGATATAAATTCTGCAAGAATATTAGGATTTCCATAGGGATTTTCAATTCTTGTGATAGCAATATTGAGTTTTCGGTTTACATAGTTAAACTCTTTTTGTAGATTCGTCTGTAATTCTTCGATTCCTCGCGGTCGATTTTCGATTAATAATTTAGGAGATCCCATATAGATTATGACTTGGATCAGATCGAGTCTTTTTTGAATCTCTATACGTGCAATTCCTTCGATGCCAGAAGATATTCTCAGATTCTTTTGTACATAATTTTTGATACAATCTCTTATTTTTTTATCTTCTTCTAAACCTTCGGAATAGTTTTTTGGTTGTGCAAACCAAAGGGAATAATGATTTTGCGTTGTACCAAGGCGGAAACCAAGTGGATTTATTTTTTGTCCCATACTCCCCCGCTACTATACACATTCTCATCTATCATATTGGTATACGCCCATCCAGGGTTTTTTAATGGTGTAA